GCGGTTAATGGGGACGGACTGTAAATTCGTTGGCAATATGTCTACGCTGGTTCAAATCCAGCTCGGCCCAAAAATTTGCGGATCCACCATGAAATGATATAACCCATTTGGTGTTCTCTAAAAATCACCAATGGGCTCCCATACAGAAGAATAAAATCTCGAGTGCTATTTCTTTTTTCCATATTACATATTTTTTCTACAAATTCGGATTTTGAAAAATTCCTATCGGGATTTAAAAGTATAAAGTCTTAGGAAAGGATTAAAGTAAAAAAAGAGTCTTTTTTGTTTCCTTGATTCATTGATTTTTCAATCAAGTTAGCAATAAGGAACGGATTGCGAATAATCCGTGTCGATCTCGCTAAAGTGCAGACCCATAAAAATATCAATATATAAGTATGCCTCTTTCAGTTACAGTACAGGGGTTCAAATCTAAAATAGAAAAACAAAGGGTTTGAATGAAATAGTAAGAATATGTATGCTATACAACTTTTTCCCTGGGATTGTAGTTCAATTGGTCAGAGCACCGCCCTGTCAAGGCGGAAGCTGCGGGTTCGAGTCCCGTCAGTCCCGATGGATACAAATCCAAAAAATATCACTTGATTTCGTATGTGAAAGGGAATAAAAAAGAAAAAAAAAATCTCATTTTTAACAGGGATTCCTTTTTTCTTTTTTAGTTTAAGGTAAAGGTTCGGACGAAGAAAGAAAAAGGAATTTTTCATTGCATCAGAAAGTCATTTTTTTTTTTTTTTGGTATGGATAAAAGATCTTCCTATGTTATACTATTTAATTCTCGACGATGAATTGATTTGATAGCTCAGATATTGTTATTCGTGATATTGATGCGATTTTATATCATCGAGATAAAATTTATACCAACCACTGAATTTACTGGCGAAAGATTTTGCATTTCTATGGGATTAAATCCCGAAGTATTTATTAGAAATAAAAGAGAAAGAAAACATAGAGATTATGGAAGTCAATATTCTCGCATTTATAGCTACTGCACTCTTCATTCTAGTTCCTACTGCCTTTTTACTTATAATTTACGTAAAAACGGTAAGTCAAAGTGACTAATTTTAATTAAACATGACTTCTGATTTCTTATCAATGCGATGACAATGATTGAATAAAGAAAAAAGGGTTTCCATTTCGGGTCTTTCTTTTAAATAAAATGATCAGACTACAATCAGCAGAATTCTATGAAATCCATATAGTCTAGTCGAAAGAAATCAACTCGATTTCTTTCGACTAGACTATCTATTACGGTATGGTAAAAATGGAATGTTTTACTAAAAAAAAAGAAGTTTAATATGGATGGACCCATTTAAATATTTCTTTTCATATGGGTATATCTATAGATATCTATGGAATGTCAATTCCATAGTGTCCACATTTTTTCTTTGTTTGATCTAATCTATTATATTTGTATTGGTTCCAATCAATCTGAAATAATCTAAAATACATTTTTATTATTTGAATTTTTAGATTTCACATTCTTTTCATAATCCCGATAAATAAATAAATAAAAAAAAAAAAGAATTTTTTTAGTATTCCAAAAAAATGAATTGATTAAATAATTGACAACTGATCAGGGGATTCGATGAAAAAGTTTTTCATATTTAGAAAAGATTGGTGGTAACCAGTTCATCGAAATAGAAATCTTAAAAAGAATTCAGTTTGGAGTAGTAATCCGTTTCCAATTATCTGTATTCCCGGGACAATAAGATGGGAACAATTCAAATATTTGTTTGATTTAAAGAGTATTTTTTTTTCAATATTATATTACACCACTGGAATACAATAGAGTTTCAAAATGAAGTATCGAATTCCATATCATTAATTAGTATTAATTATTAATAACAAAATTCAATAGTTAAAAAATGGAAGAACTTAGCTAGAAAATAATTGAGACATTTTGATCCCTTAACTCAATTAGTAGTCCTCTTAGAGTCCACTTCTTCCCCATACTACAAGGGAAAGGGAAAATGTAAAAACGACCATTAAACCAGCCCAAGCAAGACTTACTATATCCATGTCAATTTTGTCTCCTATCTCTATCAATATGAAGAAATTTTATTATTATTCTTTACTCATTTTTCTTGTATTATTTTCGTTTTTATTTTTGACTAAAAATTTGATAATATCTTATAATAATAGTGGAATCGCTGGTACAGAGTCAAAAAAAGATTCCGTCATAACACCATTGACGAAACATCCTATTAGAACATCTAACAAGTTCTTACCTGATTTCTAGTAGAATTGAAAAATATTAAATTAAGCATAAATAAAAAATATAGAATGAAGATAGATTTCTTTGCATACTCAGACTCTTATTTGCATCTCTTATTTCCATTTGATCTAATCCTTATTGTCTCCCGATTCGTTCTCTAAAACAATTGGAAAACATCCTCTAAAATTCTTTTACTAGAGATTACAAAAAAAATGGATTCTTTTTGAATTGGATTTTATAGAATATAATAATAATAAAAAAAGAAATCTA